GGAAATCTTACCTGAATGGTATTTTTTTCCTGTATTTCAAATACTTCGAACAGTACCCAATAAATTATTAGGTGTTCTTTTAATGGTTTCAGTACCTGCGGGATTATTAACAGTCCCTTTTTTAGAGAATGTTAATAAATTTCAAAATCCATTTCGTCGTCCAGTAGCGACAACCGTCTTTTTGATTGGTACGGCGGTAGCCCTTTGGTTGGGTATTGGTGCAACATTACCTATTGATAAATCCCTAACTTTAGGTCTTTTTTAAATTGATTCATTAATTGTGAAATAAAATATGTGTATCTAGGGAATAGTCGCTTCAAAGTGACTTCTCCCTAGATACATCTAATTCTACTAAATTAAATTATGGATCGAGTCCAGATTTATATATAGATTTAAAGATCTAAAAAACCATTTTTATCTTGTTTTGGAAAAAAAAAGATGAAAAAAATCCAAATCTAACAGATTTAAAACTAATTTTTCGGTAAATCTATTTCAAACTGCTTTTCTAGAATGCCCAATATCTCTTTTACATCTTCTATACGAAAATTTTCAATTTTCATAAGATCCTTTTGAGTGTTATTCAAAAGATCCAATAATGTATATATATTGGATCTTTTGAGGCAATTATAGATTCTGGGAGGCAATTTTAATTGGTCAATAAAAATATATTTCAATGCAATTTTTTTTTTGTTTTTCCTTAGTTTAACCAATTTATCATGAAAGGTAAAAAGAGGTAAAGTAACCTTGTGTTGATTGTCGTCTAAATTTAAGTTTTCTTCTTCTGTATGGAAAAAAGGAATAAATAAATCAATCAAATTTCGGGACGCTTCATGAAGCGCTTCTTTCGGAGTTAAACTTCCATTTGTCCATATTTCGAGAAAAAGTATCTCTTGTTTTTCATTTCCATTCCCATAAGAATGAATGCTATGATTTGCTTTTCGAACAGGCATGAATACAGCATCGATAGGATAACTTCTGTCTTGAAAGTTATTTGAACTTTTTATACGATATCCGCGATTCCTCTCAATTTGTAATCCAATACAAAAATCAATCGGTTCCGTCAAGCTAGCTATATGTTGTGTATTATCAACGATTTCCACATAAGTCGGTGAGATGATATCTTGAGCTGTTACATACCCAGGACCCTTAATACAAATAGACGCGTCACAAGTTCTGTATAAATTACTTCTCAATACTATTTCTTTCAAATTCATTAAAATTTCATGTACTGATTCTTGAATACCCACTATGGTAGAATATTCGTGTGGTATTTTCTCAGATCTTGCACGTGTAATATATGTTCCTTCTATTTCTCCAAGTAAAGCTCTTCGCATCGCAATGCCTATGGTGTCGGCTTGACCTTTCATAAGTGGAGACAAAAGAAAACGTCCATAAGAAAGGCGCTTACTGTCTGTCCTCGATTCAACACACTTCCACTCTAGTGTCCGAGTAGATATGGTTACTTTCTCTCGAACCATAGTAATATAATATTATTTGGTCGAATTGTTTATTTCTCTTGAAATTTCTTTAATGTTGATTTTTTTTTACACGCGTCTTTTTTTAGGGGGTCTACAGCCATTATGTGGCATAGGAGTTACATCCCGTACAAAAGTTAATAGTATACCACTTCGACGAATAGCCCGCAATGCTGCATCTCTTCCGAGACCGGGACCCTTTATCATGACCTCTGCTCGTTGCATACCTTGATCGACTACTGTACGAATAGCATTTCCAGCTGCGGTTTGAGCAGCAAAAGGTGTCCCTCTTCTTGTACCCCGAAATCCACAAGTACCGGCGGAAGACCAAGAAACCACTCGACCTCTTACATCTGTAACAGTCACAATGGTATTATTGAAACTTGCTTGAACATGAATAAATCCCTTTGGTATTCTACGTGTATTCTTACGTGAACCAATACGTCCATTCCTACGCGAACCAATTCTTGGTATAGTTTTTGCCATATTTTATCATCTCATAAATATGAGTCATATATATATATAGATAAATGGATATATCCATTTCTTATCAAAACGGATCCTTTTTTTATTTGTAGATCGGGTCTTTTAGAAAGTATTTTTTAGACTATCCTTGTCTTTGTTTATGTCTCGGGTTGGAACAAATTACTATAATTCGTCCCCGCCTACGGATTAGTCGACATTTTTCACAAATTTTACGAACAGAAGCTCTTATTTTCATATTTTTCATACCTTAATCTTAATTTTGAATCGACTTCTTGGAAGAAAATAAGTTTCTTGAAATTTTGAATTTCGAATCGTATTCCCACGAAAAGGAGAATATTAAAGTTAAAAAACCACCTAATCATTCGAATCTTTGTTGCGGAGTCGATAAATAATACGCCCTCTGCTTGAATCATAACGACTTACTTCAATTTTGACTCTATCTCCTGGCAGTATCCGTATAAAACTACGTCGGATCTTTCCTGAAACATAACCTAAAATAAGATCCTCATTATCTAAACGAACCCGGAACATACCATTGGGAAGCGATTCAGTAATTAAACCCTCATGAATCCATTTTTGTTCTTTCATTCCGGGTAAAACCTCCTTAAAGTATTAACTAATGTAGGAGGAACAAGATTATACACTTCGCATTTTTTTTTAGTTTTTTTTTCACAACAAATAGGAAGTCTCGTATCCAATGCGGATATAAGAAGTATTACCATATATAACACAAGATTTCTCCGCCTATTCCTTTTAGTCGAGCCTCTCGGCCTGTCATTATACCTTGAGAAGTGGAAAGAATTACAATTCCCATTCCGCCTAAAATTCTAGGAATTCTTTGATAGTTAGAATAGATTAGTAAACCAGGCCGGCTGATCCGTTTTAAATTTAAAAGATTTCTATAGGGCCCTTTTCTATTTCGTTTATGTCGCAGGGTTGAAACCAAAAAATATTTGTCGCTTTCTCGATGTTTCCTCACATTTTCGATAAAACCTTCTCGTAAAAGTATTTTAACAATGTTTTCGGTGATATTAGCATATGCTATTCGAAGGACTCTTTTTCTATCCATATCAGCATTGCGTATAGAGGTTAATATGTCAGCAATAGTGTCCTTACTCATAATGGAGTAAAATTTTTGTTGCCCAAAAATTTTGATATAATCAACATGTTTTTTGCTTTTTTTTACTTATTTTATTTGTTTATGAATAAAAATGATATTATTAAATTAAAGGTATATGCGTAAAACACAATCTACTAAATGAATTTGAATCTATTTCTTTCTAATACCCTACTATAACTATATCATAGTCTCATCTTATATTTTAAGACTATTATAATACCTCGGGCGCCAATGAGACTATTTTAGTAAAATTTAAATGCCTCAATTCCCGGGCGATCGCACCAAAAACGCGAGTTCCTTTAGGATTTCCTTCTTGATCAATGACAACTGCGGCATTGTCATCATATCGTATTAGCATATCGTTGTCACGTTTCAGTTCCTTACGGGTACGTACAATTACAGCTCTGACCACTTCTGATCTTTCTAGGGGCATATTTGGTACTGCTTCTTTAATCACAGCAACAATAACGTCACCAATATAAGCATATCGACGATTACTAGCTCCTATGATTCGAATACACATCAATTCTCGAGCCCCGCTGTTATCTGCTACATTCAAATGTGTCTGAGGTTGAATCATTTTTTTATTTGTTGTTTCAATGCAAAAAAAAAAGAAAGAAATATTCTTTGTCAAAAGAAAAAAAAAAGAAACCTTGCCTTTTTCATTCCCAGGCTCTATTTTCTTTAGTTCTACATTACTTATACCAAAATAATAAATTGAGTTTTGATAGGCATTTTGGACGCTGCTATTGAAATTGCTTTTCTGGCTATATTTTCTGCGACTCCGCCCATTTCATAAAGTATTCGACCTGGTTTAACAACAGCTACCCAATATTCAGGAGAGCCCTTACCCGAACCCATACGTGTTTCTGTGGGTCTTACTGTAACCGGTTTGTCGGGAAATATACGTACCCATATTTTTCCATCACGACGTGCATTTCGTGTCATTGCCCGGCGCCCTGCTTCTATTTGCCTAGATGTGATCCAAGCGGGTTCAAGCGCTTGAAGAGCATATTTACCGAAACTAATATGGTTACCTCGATAAGACATTCCCTTCATTCGTCCTCTATGTTGTTTACGGAATCTGGTTCTTTTGGGGTTATAGTTGATGGTTGTTTCTGAATTCCATCTCTACTACAGAACCGGACGTGAGAGTTTCGTCTCATCCAGCTCCTCACGAATAAAAGTATTCAAAATATTTAATTTGAATTGAAATATGTTTAATGAATAATAGATGAAATTGCGAGATTCTTTGATATTTCATCTAATCTATTAGTCATTTGTATATACCTTTTATCGTATCGGATTGCCCTAAATCCAAAATTTAGCAATCCAAAAAATAACGTTTTCGCGGGCGAATATTTACTCTAATATCTATTTCAGTTGTAAGGTTAGTTCATTACGTCTCAGATCAGAATAGATAAATTATTTCTCAGTTCCTTTCGCCATCCCAACCAATGAATTGTTAGGCTTTGGTTTCAATAAAATCTTCTGCATTCATGGGTTCCATCGTTCCCATCGCTTCTTGTTTAATGGTTAGGTCTTAATTCTACAACGGAGCTCTTAATTCAATTTGTTCTTGAGTCAATTTTCTTAGTCTTTATTGGCTCAGGGCTCTTGGTTTTTTTGTTCTATATCTATCATTTAATTATGTATGAATCAGTATTGATGCTTTATTACATTGCCTTTTCTGAGATGACTCATAGACCTTACATATTGGAATTCTATATCATCGATATTCTTTTTCTCTCTTTCTCTCATCCCTCTACCCACATCTTTTTTCTATATTCTGGTTCACAACTTAGAATCAGATTTTTTTATTTTTTTAGTTTATGAAAAAGAGATTTCAGTTGCTACAATGATATGAATAATCTATCATATCTTGACTGGTTTGTTGGATTTAGATAATGCGAAGTAAT